TGAAGCAGAAACTTATCAGATTCGTTCTAGAAAAGCCAAACGTGTAGTGGTTTTGACTAAAAATTTACAGAATAATGATACTTATAGTGATACTAGAGATAATGATAATACTGAAAAAAAAAAAAATGAATTAGCTTTAATACGTTATTCACAACAACCCGATTTTCGGCGAGACATAATCAAAGGATCTATACGCGCTCAAAGACGTAAAACAGTTACTTGGAAATTTTTTCAAAGAACTGTGCATTCCCCCCTTTTTTTGGACAAAATTGAGAAACCCTTTTTCTTTTTTTTTGATAATTTCAAATCAATGAAAATCTTTTTCATGTTCAAAAATTGGATGCGAAAAAAGACAGAATTTCATATTTTTGATTATACAAAAGAAGAAAAGACAAAAGAAAGTGAGAAAGAAGAGGAGAACAAAAAAGAAATAAACGAAAATGAGGAACAAAAACGTATAGAAATAGCGGAAGCCTGGGATAGCATTATATTTGCTCAAGTAATAAGAGGTTTCTTATTAATAACCCAATCAATTCTTAGAAAATATATTATATTACCCTCATTGATAATAACTAAAAATATCGTTCGTATGCTATTTTTTCAATTTCCTGAATGGTCAGAAGATTATAGGGACTGGAAGAGAGAAATGTATATTAAATGTACCTATAATGGCGTTCAATTATCGGAAAAAGAATTTCCAAAAAAATGGCTAACAGACGGTATTCAGATAAAAATCTTATTCCCTTTTCATCTAAAACCTTGGCACAGATCTAAGCTACGATTCACTAAAAAGGAAAAAGATCGAATGAAAAAAAAAAAAGTGAAAAAAAAAAACTTCTGTTTTTTAACAATTTTTGGAAGGGAAGTTGAATTACCCTTTTCTGGTTCTCCCAAAAATCGATTTTCATTTTTTGATCCTATTTTCAAAGAACTCAAAAAAAAAATGCAAAAATTTCAATCTTTTTTTTTTCTAGTTCTAAAAGTTTTATATGAAAGAACAAAGTTGTTTCTAAATATCTCAAAAGAAAGAGCGGAATGGATCGTCAAAAGTATTCTATTTCTGAATAAAAAAATAAAACAACTCTTAAATTTTAATTCTTTATTTATATTTATTAGATTGAAAAAAAAAGATAAATTGAGTGAAAGCAAAAAAAATTCAAAAATTTGTAAGAATAATCCAATGATTTTCGAATCAACTATTCCAATTCAATCTATAAATTGGGCAAATTATTCATTGAAAAAAAATAAAATAAAAGATCTGAATGCTAAAACAAAAACAACTATAAAACAAATAGAAAAAATGACAAAAGAAGAAAAGACAAGGGGACTTATAACTTCAAAGATAAATATTCATTCGAACAAAACAACTTATAATACTAAAGAATTAGAAAAAAATATGTTGCAGATATTACAAAGAAGAAATGTTCGATTAACTCGTAAATCCTATTCTTTTTTAAGATTTTTTATGAAAAGAGTATACATAGATATTTTTCTATATATCATTAATATTCCTAAGATAAATATACAATTTTTTCTTGAATCAACAAAAAAAATTATAAATAAATTCATTTACAATAATGAAATAAATTCAGAAAGAACTGATAAAACAAATCAAAGTATAATTCAATTTATGTCGATTATACACAAATCTTCTAATACTAGAAATACGAATTCACAGAATTCTTGCGACATCTCTTTTTTGTCACAAGCATATGTATTTTTTAAATTATCACAAACCGAAGTTATTAACATTAACATATATAAGTATAAGTTACGATCTGTTTTTCAATCTCATAAAATATTTTTTTTTCTTAAGAATGAAATAAAGGATTCTTTTTTTGGAGTACAAGGAATATTTCATTCCAAATTAAAACATAAGAACCCCCCCAATTCTGTAATGAATCAATGGACAAATTGGTTAAAGGGTCATTATCAATATGACTTATCTCAAAGCAGATGGTCTAGATTAGTACCACAAAAATGGAGAACAAGAATCAATCAACGTCGTGTGACTCAAAATAAAGATTTAACCAAATGTGATTCATATAAAAAAAACCGATTAATTCTTTACAAAGAACAACAAGTAGACGCATTAAAAAAAAAAAAAAAAATTAAAAAACAATATAGATATGATCTTTTATCCTATAACTCTATTAATTATGTGAATAATAAAGACTCATATATTTATGAATATAGATCACCATTCCAAGCAAATAAAAAGCAAATGATTTCTTCTAATTACAACACGCAGCAAAAAAAATTTTTTGATAAAATGAGTAATATTTCTATCAAGCATTATACAGAGGAAGATGCTATTATAGATATGGAAAAAAATCTGGATAGAAAGTATTTTGATTGGATGGGAATCAATGTAGAAATACTAAATCGTTCCACATCGAATCCGATATTTTGGTTCTTTTCAAAATTTGTGATATTTTATAATGCATATAGAAGTAACCCGTGGATCATACCAATAAAATTACTTTTTTTCCATTTTAATGTAAATCAAAATGCTAGTGAAAATAAAAATAATAGTACTGTAAAGAAAAGAATAATAGATATTTTTATACCATCGAAAAAAAAAAAATCTCCTGAATTCGAGTTAGAGACGCGAAATCTAGCAAAAATAGAATGTGCGGGTCGAGTAAATCTCGAATCATCTCTCTCAAACCAAGAAAAAGATATTGAAAAAGATTTTGCGGAATCGGACAGGAAAAAGTATGGTAAGGATATAAAGAAAAAGAAAGACAAGATGGAGGCCGAACTTAATTTCTTACTAAGAAATTTTTTGACTTTTCATTTGGACTGGAAGAATTTCTTAGGTCCAAAAATATTTCAAAATGTCAAAGTATATTGTCTTCTGATTAGATTGAAGAATTTAAGAGAAATTGCTATAGCCTCTATTCAAAGGGGAGAACTAGATCTAGATATCATGATGATTCAGAAGGATTTCACTTTCCCAAGCTTGAGGAAAAAAAAAAAATATATAAAATTTATGAAAAAGGAAATATTTATTATCGAACCAGTTCGCTTGTCTAGAAAAAACAATAAACAATTTTTTTTGTATCAAACCATGGGTATTTCATTAATTCATAAAAGTAAGCGAAAAATTTATCAAAGATACCCCGAAAAAAGTCATGTTGATAAAAAAAATTTTGATAAATACATTACAAGAATAAGAGATCAAAAGATAACAGAAAAAAAAGAAAAAAAAAATTATGATTTGCTTGTTGTTCCTGAAAATATTTTATCCGCTAGGCGTCGTAGAGAATTGAGAATTCTAATTTGTTTAAATCCTAGGAGTCGAAATAGTCCACAGAATAGAAACACACATTTCTACAATGAAAATAAATGCTTTCAAGTTTTGACTAAAAAAAGAAAAGATCTTGACCGAGAAAAAAAAAAACTAATGAATTTCAAAATTTTTCTTTGGCCAAATTATAGATTAGAAGATTTAGCTTGTATAAATCGTTATTGGTTTAATACCCATAATGGAAGCCGTTTCAGTATAATAAGGATACATTTGTATCCTTGGTTGAAAATTCGTTAATCAAAATTTGTCTTCTATTTGCCATAATATATATATATATATTTGGTATATGAAGACAAATTGATATATACATGACATAAACGCGGAAACTCATTGTAGCATTGATACTAATTCAATGATGTATCCATTAGATCGAAAAAAGAATCAACAAAATTGTCTTTTATTTTTTGAAGTATACAATTTTTTATTCGGTGAATTAATAAATATAGTATCTTTTATATCTATTTAAATTGGATTGATTAATAAGAAAGAATTAACTCGATTAAAAAAAAATCAGAAATTCTTAAGTAAATTCAGATTTATATACAAAATTCCAAATTTGTATCATTACTATTACTGATCAATAAAAATATCTATAAAAAGCGAGGGGAAAAGGAAAGCTTTCATTTCATTTTATTTTTTATGGTAAAAAATTCATTTATACCAGTTATTTCACAAGAAAAAAAAGAAGAAAACCCGGGATCGGTTGAATTTCAAGTATTCAATTTTACCAATAAGATACGAAGACTTACGTCACATTTTGAATTGCACCGAAAAGACTATTTATCTCAAAGAGGTTTACGTAAAATTCTGGGAAAACGGCAACGACTACTGTCTTATTTGTCAAGGAAAGATAGAATACGTTACAAAAAATTAATAAATCAGTTTGATATTCGGGAGTCACAAATTCGTTAATTTGAAGAGTCATTTTCAATTATTCGATTTATTAGATCTTGAATTTTGATGAACTTTTTTTAAGCGATTCATGGAAGACTGAATTGAGGAAAACCTATGAATATCCCAGCAACAAGAAAGGACCTCATGATAGTAAATATGGGTCCTCACCACCCATCAATGCATGGTGTTCTTCGACTTATTGTTACTCTAGATGGTGAGGATGTTATTGATTGTGAACCAATATTGGGTTATTTACACAGAGGGATGGAAAAAATTGCGGAAAACCGAACAATTATACAATATCTGCCTTATGTAACACGTTGGGATTATTTAGCTACTATGTTCACAGAAGCAATAACTGTAAACGGACCAGAACAGTTGGGAAATATTCAAGTACCTAAAAGAGCCAGCTATATCCGAGTAATTATGTTGGAGTTGAGTCGTATAGCTTCTCACCTACTGTGGCTAGGACCTTTTATGGCAGATATTGGTGCGCAAACCCCTTTCTTCTATATTTTCAGAGAAAGAGAATTAATATATGATCTATTCGAAGCTGCAACAGGTATGAGAATGATGCATAATTTTTTTCGTATCGGGGGGGTAGCGGCTGATTTACCTCATGGTTGGATAGATAAATGTTTTGAATTCTGCGATTATTTTTTAACAAGGGTTGTTGAATATCAAAAACTTATTATACGAAATCCTATTTTTTTAGAACGGGTTGAGGGAATAGGCATTGTTGATGGAGAGGAAGTAATAAATTGGGGTTTATCAGGGCCGATGCTTCGGGCTTCCGGAATAAAATGGGATCTACGTAAAGTTGATAATTATGAGTGTTATGATGAATTTGATTGGGAAGTTCAATGGCAAAAAGAAGGAGATTCATTGGCTCGTTATTTAGTTCGAATTGGTGAAATGACGGAATCCATAAAAATTATTCAACAGGCTTTGGAAGGAATTCCCGGCGGGCCATATGAAAATTTAGAAATCCGCTGCTTTGATAGAGAAAAGGAGCGAGAATGGAATGATTTTGAATATCGATTTATTAGTAAAAAACCAGCTCCGACTTTTGAATTGCCGAAACAAGAACTTTATGTAAGAGTTGAGGCTCCAAAGGGAGAATTAGGAATTTTTCTAATAGGAGATCAAAATGGTTTTCCTTGGAGATGGAAAATTCGTCCACCCGGTTTTATCAATTTGCAAATTCTTCCTCAATTAGTTAAAAGAATGAAATTGGCCGATATTATGACAATACTAGGTAGCATAGACATCATTATGGGAGAAGTTGATCGTTGAAATGGCAATTTATACAACAGAAATACAAGACATCCATTTTTTTTTCAGATTGGAATCTTTTAAAGAGGTATATGGAATTCTATGGGTATTTGCCCCTATTTTTATTCTTGTATTGGGAATAACAATAAGTGTACTAGCAATTGTATGGTTAGAAAGAGAAATATCTGCAGGGATACAACAACGTATTGGACCTGAATACGCCGGTCCTTTTGGAGTTCTTCAAGCTTTAGCAGACGGAACAAAACTACTTTTCAAAGAGAATCTTATTCCATCTAGGGGAGATATTCGTTTATTCAGTATCGGGCCATCCATATCAGTCATATCAATTATAATAAGCTATTCAGTAATTCCTTTTAGCTATAACTTTATTTTATCTGACCTCAATATCGGTGTTTTTTTATGGATTGCTATTTCAAGTATTGCTCCCATTGGACTTCTTATGTCAGGATATGGGTCGAATAATAAATATTCCTTTTTGGGTGGTCTAAGAGCTGCTGCTCAATCGATTAGTTATGAAATACCATTAACTCTATGTGTGTTATCAATATCTCTACGTGTGATTCGTTGAGACAGAAGTTTTTCGATACTATTTTGCTATAGTCCTTTCTTTATAGTACTTTATAGCAAAGGAGGATAATATATTGAATATATATATCCTTTTTATTCTTTTTCGAAATTCGGATTGAAGAATTGAATCAGATAGTTATATGAGTGAAATAAAACAGCTTCTATTGAATATAATTTATAAATACTATTAGTTAATAGATAGTATGAAGATTCAAATTTGCAGTAAAAATATTGAGTCTCATTTTCCATGTATAATAATTAAAAAAATTATAAAATAAATAAGTAAAATAGGACGTTTACCTCAATTACCCCAAGGTTGGTTGATTAGTCATCCTGTCTTGAAGCGGGCACAAAAGAAAGACAAACCTTTCTTATGAGTTTTCGTTATCATTTGTATGAATTATCATACCATACATGTATTAACAAAAAAATAAAGGGTTAAAAAAATGAATGGATGGTTAGAAACACCAAGATACACAAAGGATTAGTAATGCAGATTTTTTAAAATACCCAAAAAAGCATTTATGTATAATAGAAAAAGAATACTAATTGGGGCTTTAAGTTGGTAGAAAAAATAAGGCAGTACTCCCCACAATTCCGATCCAGAGTATGTTCCCATCCACTGATTAAATAAATGACTATCAGGAACGAAATAATCCTTTAATTCATTTTTTTAGTCCACTTTTACTTGCACAAAAAAGAAAAATAGGATAAGAATGAAAAAAAGTGATCCCCCTTTTTTTTCTTACATCCATATTCATGGAGATTGAATTCATGTCATAATTCAGAAAACGAATGTATAATTCTTTTTCGTAATCAAAAACGATGGGGAAGTTATTGGTAATTCTAAAAGAGTATTTTATTAAAGAATTCAGTTATTACTCAACAAATTCTTTGATTTTTTAGGATGAGATCAATTCAGAAGTACCTTTTGTATCCTTTATTTATTTAATTATAATTTTATTTATTTAATTATAATTTTATTTATTTAATTATATAATGTATTTTTATTTATTATTCATTTTTTTTATTAAAACAGAACAGACAGAATTCAATTGGTCTAATTCAGAACCCTCCGAAAAATTCAAATCTTATTTATCTTAGGAATATATCAATAGATAAATAATCGGCCCGGTCCTTAAATTTATTGAATAAGGCTTTTAAGGAGCCGTATGAGATGAAAAATCTCATGTACGGTTCTGTAATAGAGATGGGAACAGTAATGTTATCACCGACTAGGATTATCTAACAGTTTAAGTACAGTTGATATAATTGATGCGCAATCAAAATATGGTTTTTGGGGATGGAATTTGTGGCGTCAACCTATGGGTTTCATCATTTTTTTAATTTCTTCCTTAGCAGAATGTGAAAGATTACCTTTTGATTTACCAGAAGCAGAAGAAGAATTAGTAGCGGGTTATCAAACCGAATATTCGGGTATCAAATTTGGTTTATTTTACGTTGCTTCCTATTTAAACCTATTTATTTCTTCCTTGTTTGTAACTGTTCTTTACTTAGGTGGTTCGAATATCTCTATTCCGTACATATTCGTTTATGAATTTTTTGAAATAAATAAAACATATGGAATTTTTGTAACAACAATTGGTATCTTTATTACACTAGCTAAAACTTATTTGTTCTTATTCGTTTCTATCACAACAAGATGGACTTTGCCTAGGCTAAGAATAGATCAATTATTAAATTTTGGTTGGAAGTTTCTTTTACCCATTTCTCTCGGTAATCTATTATTAACAACTTCGTTTCAACTGTTTTCACTATAAAAAATGGACCTTATATATTCATAACTTGTCTCAAACAAGAGAAAGAAATCAAACAAAAAATATTCAGAGATATTCACGCTATGTTCCTTATGATAACTGGGTTCATGAATTATGGTCAACAAACAGTCCGAGCTGCAAGGTACATTGGTCAAAGTTTCATGATTACCTTATCTCACGCAAATCGTTTACCTGTAACTATTCAATATCCTTATGAAAAAATAATCACATCGGAACGTTTCCGTGGTCGAATACATTTTGAATTTGATAAATGCATTGCTTGCGAAGTATGTGTTCGTGTATGCCCCATAGATCTACCCGTTGTTGATTGGAAACTGGAAACTGATATTCGAAAGAAACGATTGCTTAATTACAGTATTGATTTTGGAATCTGTATATTTTGTGGTAACTGTATTGAGTATTGCCCGACAAATTGTTTATCAATGACTGAAGAATATGAACTTTCGACTTATGATCGTCACGAATTAAATTATAATCAAATTGCTTTGGGCCGTTTACCAGTGTCAGTAATTGATGATTATACAATTCGAACAATTCAAATAAAATTAAGTTACTTTTAAATAAAAAGTTCTTCTATAAAAACGAAAATCATATAAATAAAATGTTATTAAAAAAAAAAAAAAATATTATAAAAAATGAATAAATATTTTATATTAGAAGTAGATATTTTTATTTTATATTAGATATTATATTAGTAGAAATATTCTACAAATATTAAATATATATATACTTTAGTTTTCGTATAGTTTCAAACTACTCTTTCATATAAAGAATGGAATGACATTGATCCTATAAATTGTACTTATGGTAATTAACACTTCCTATTTTAAGATTTGATTGAATTCAATGCGGAGAGAAATTTAGTATTTAGTATATAATTTTTTTTCCTGATCATATCAATAAGGTCATGAGATTTCGATTTATTTATCTCTTATTTTACATATAATGGATTTGCCTGAACCGATACATGATTTTCTTTTAGTTTTTCTGGGATCGGGTCTTATATTAGGAAGTGTAGGAGTAGTATTACTTACCAACCCAATTTTTTCTGCTTTTTCATTGGGACTGGTTCTTGTTTGTATATCTTTATTCTATATTTTATCAAACTCCCATTTTGTAGCCGCATCACAGCTACTTATTTATGTGGGCGCTATAAATGTTTTAATCCTATTTGCTGTAATGTTCATGAATAGTTCAGAATATTACCAAGATTTTCGTCTTTGGACCGTTGGGGATGGGATTACTTTGATGGTTTGTACAAGTATTTTTGTTTCACTAATAACTACTATTCCAGATACATCATGGTACGGGATTATTTGGACTACAAGACCAAATCAGATTATAGAGCAAGATTTGATAAGTACTAGTCAACAAATTGGAATTCATTTATCAACAGATTTTTTTCTTCCATTTGAACTCATTTCAATAATTCTTTTAGCTGCTTTGATAGGTGCAATTGTCGTGGCTCGCCAATAAGAAATTTTTATATTATAAATATAATAATATAAATCAAAATTCGATTTTGTTTGATTTTCTCACATTTTTATTTCCGTTGAATTCCATGTGAACGTGAAATAGTATTTATGTACAAAATTCTTTTTTTATTGCCAATATATTCTGTTGTTGTAGACTTGTTATATTCTTTAGTCAATCGAATCCATTGAATTCTTGTTCATATTGAAATGAATCAAAATTGATAAGGAGTTGGTCAATGATGTTCGAGCATGTACTTATTTTGAGTGCCTATTTATTTTCTATAGGTATCTATGGATTAATCACGAGCCGAAATATGGTTAGAGCCCTTATGTGTCTTGAACTTATGCTGAATGCAGTTAATATAAATTTCGTAACCTTTTCTGATTTTTTTGATAGTCGCCAATTAAAAGGAAATATTTTTTCAATTTTTGTTATAGCTGTTGCAGCCGCTGAAGCAGCTATCGGACCGGCTATTGTTTCCTCCATTTATCGTAACAAAAAATCAACCCGTATCAATCAATTGAATTTGTTGAATAAATAGTATTAATTATAATAAATCATAAAAAAGTGGAATTTAGAATAGTTTAATATTTATCAATTCAAATTAGTATGTATGATACACAACTGATGATCATGTTTGCAAAAATAGATATAAGAAATCAAAGTATGTTGGTCCTATTCTCTTCTTATGAATTGATCTATAAGTAAATTTTGATTAGCAAAATTCTGATAAATCATTGATTCATCTGGTGTCTAAATATATAATTCATTTACGAGTTTACTAGATCGAAAATTTGGAATTTTTGATGTTCAAAGATTACTATAGATCCAATGTCACACTCAGTAAAGATTTATGATACATGTATAGGATGTACTCAATGTGTCCGAGCCTGCCCTACAGATGTATTAGAAATGATACCTTGGGACGGATGTAAAGCTAAACAAATTGCATCTGCCCCAAGAACAGAGGACTGTGTTGGTTGTAAGAGGTGTGAATCCGCCTGTCCGACAGATTTCTTAAGTGTTCGAGTTTATTTATGGCATGAAACAACTCGAAGCATGGGTCTAGCTTATTGATACGTTTCAAAAAGCACCAAACAAATACGTTTTTTTACTGGTAAAAACCCGCGCTCAAAATAGAAAAGAATTTCTATTTTGAGCGCGGGTTTTTCTGGTCTAAGTATATCTTATTTTTATCACGAATTATTTGCCTTGGTTAACAATAGTTGTAGTTTTGCCAATAGCCGGGGGTTCCTTAATTTTCTTATTTCCTCATAAAGGAAATAAGGTGATTAAGTGGTATACTACTTGTATATGCTTAATGGATCTCCTTCTGATAACCTATGCATTTTGTTATCATTTAGAATTGGATGATCCACTAATCCAATTGACAGAGAATTATAAATGGATCAATTTTTTTGACTTTTACTGGAGATTCGGAATAGATGGACTCTCTCTAGGACCCATTTTATTGACGGGATTTATCACCACTTTAGCTACGTTAGCGGCTCAGCCGATTACTCGAGAATCTCAATTTTTTTATTTCCTGATGTTAGCAATGTATAGCGGTCAAATAGGACCATTTGCTTCTCAAGACATTTTACTTTTTTTCATCATGTGGGAATTAGAATTAATTCCCGTTTATTTACTTTTATCTATGTGGGGGGGAAAGAAACGTTTGTATTCAGCTACAAAATTTATTTTGTACACTGCGGGAAGTTCTATTTTTTTATTAATGGGAATTCTGGGTATGGGTTTATATGGTTCTAATGAACCAACATTAAATTTTGAATCATTAACTAATCAATCGTATCCCATGGCACTGGAAATAATATTCTATATGGGATTTTTTATTGCTTTTGCTGTCAAATCGCCAATTATACCCTTACATACATGGTTACCAGACACTCACGGGGAGGCACATTACAGCACTTGTATGCTTTTAGCCGGAATCTTATTAAAAATGGGAGCATATGGGTTGGTTCGAATTAATATGGAATTATTATCCCACGCTCATTCTATATTTTGTCCTTGGTTAATCCTATTAGGTTCAATTCAAATAATCTATGCAGCTTCAACATCTCTTGGTCAGCGTAATTTAAAAAAAAGAATAGCTTATTCATCGGTATCTCATATGGGTTTCTTAATTATAGGAATTGGTTCTATAAGCGATACGGGACTTAATGGGGCTATTTTACAAATAATTTCTCATGGATTTATTGGTGCTGCACTTTTTTTCTTGGCGGGAACTAGTTATGATAGACTACGTCTTCTTTATCTCGACGAAATGGGCGGAATGGCTATCCCAATGCCAAAAATATTCACGATTTTCACTATCTTATCGATGGCTTCTCTTGCATTGCCAGGCATGAGCGGTTTTGTTGCGGAATTGATAGTTTTTTTGGGAATAATTACCAGCCAAAAATATCTTTTAATGACAAAAATAATAATAACTTTTGTAACAGCAATTGGAATGATATTAACTCCTATTTATTTATTATCTATCTTACGGCAGATGTTCTATGGATACAAGCTTTTTAATACACCAAACTCTTATTTTTTTGATTCTGGACCGCGAGAATTATTTATTTCAATTTCTATCCTTATACCCGTAATATGTATTGGTATTTATCCGGATTTCATTTTCTCATTTTCGGCTAACAAAGTTGAAGCTATTCTATCTAATTTTTTATAGACAGTTGTCATGAATAAATTAATAGAACCAAAAAATAAAAAATAGAAAGAAATCTTATGTATAATAAAAAAAGTCAATCTGAATGGTAATTGAATATGTTTGTTGTTTGTGAGAACCCCTTGAATCACTACTACATTACTTGATTTAAAGGGTTCTCGATGATTTATGGGACGTTTTCTTCGTATATATATATAAATTTAGAATCGAATTTTTGAGAATTTTCTTTTTTCTTATATATTATGCTTTCTATATTTGTATTTGTGAAGTTTTTTTGCTCACTTCAATTAGATGTAAATGAACCATAACTATGTAATCCTATTCCTAATAGATTTATCCCTAAATAACATACCCAAATTATAAGAAAGCCCATAGAGGCCACTATTGCAGAATTTACATTTTCTTCCAATTTTTGATTTTTTCTAGTATGTAAATAAATTGCGAATATAGTCCAAGTAATAAAAGCCCAAGTTTCCTTTGGATCCCAATTCCAATATGATCCCCAGGCTTCATTAGCCCATACTGCTCCTGAAATAATACCTATCGTTAAAAAGATAAAACCTAGACTAATAATACGGTAACCCCAACGATCCAATTGTTGAATAAATTGAGACCTGTAATAATTTCTAGAAAAAGAAATTTTTTGTAAAACATTATTTCTTTCATTCATATTCATGTATTTGATTTCAGCAAAAGAAATTGATTCATTTATTAAAAAATACAAATTCGTGCTTTTATCAATAATTTGTATGAGTTCTCGAAATGTAATGACTAAAATAGCCACTGATAATAATGATCCACATAAAAGAGTTGCATAACCCAATATCATCATACTTACGTGCATAATTAACCAATGGGATTGTAGAGCGGGTACTAATATTACGGATTCATGCATTTCGGTTAAAAGACCCGAAGTAGCAAAGCCTTGGGTAAAAATAACACTTGGTGTGATTATTTTATTTAAATAGTTGTTTTTTTCCTTTTTGAAGCATGGAACCATATAAAAAATAGAAAAATTCCATGAAAGAAAGATTAATGATTCATATAAATCACTAAATGGTAAATGGCCCGAAAAAACCCAACGAGTAACTAACAATCCCGTTATAAAGAAAAAAGTTATTATCATACCTTTTTTGGATGAATCATATAATCCTACGATTTCATTGACTAATAAAGTTATCAAATGAATTAAAATTACAATTGATACGATCGAAAACGATATATGAGTTAATATATGTTCTAAAGTTGAAAATATCATATATAAATAATGAAAAAAGTCTGAATACTAGGAATAGAAATAGGAATTGATTTCATTATAGGATTTATTCTTTTTTTTTATAAGATAAGATATCATGCCGCTACTCGGACTCGAACCGAGATGCTCTAGCACTGCTTCCTAAGAGCAGCGTGTCTACCAATTTCACCATAGCGGCTTATTCGAAATCATAATAACCAATTTTTAGTCAATTGTCGAGATTTAAAGAATCAATTCAAGTGCAATTTCTGAAAAAAATGCATTTCGATTTTTTCAATGAAAAAAAAAATAGTGAATTTTTGGATTAAAAATTGAACACTACATTTTTTTTTTTGATTTTTTTATTTAGAATATCGTTATATATATATAACGATATTCTAAATTAGTATTCTACTAATTTGTATATCAAAATTATATTAGTATTTAGTATTTATATTAGTATATATTATTAAAGAATATTCTTTGAATAAAATTAATTCAGATTATTCTAACGTTTGTATTTGTTACAAAAAAAACTTTTTGAATTCCCCGTAAAAATCGATTGTGCTAATGAAAAAGCTTTCAATGTTGTCCAATATCCCCTCTTTTTCCAAAAAGTGTTTCGAATGATTTTTTTTGATATAGAAGTGCGCTTTTTTGGAACTGCCATCCAATTAGTTTTGTTTTTTCATTGTTATAGTTTGATGTGAAACACATTTTTTTTCTTTAAATGAAAAGGAATTGTTCTTTAATTATCCATATATCTTTATCTATCTTAATTCCCCTTTTTTGTTTTCTATATAAAGTAAAACATTGAATATTATAACCCTTTATCCTAAATTTTTCCAAATATGGATATCTTTTTTTATTGTAATGGAAAATAATCAATTAGTTCAAAAATTAACTAATGTTTCTGAGTTTCTGAAAAAAAAAATTATTGAGTCATGTCATATCAATTGCTTTTTATAATTAATATTCAATTAAAATAAACGAATGTTTTTAGTTTTGGTGGAATTCATTATTTATCTTTACTCTATACATCAAAATTTTTCTACAATTGTAAAATAAAAATTTCAAATTCTATTTTTTATAAATTTTGTTTTTATAAAAATTATATTATTCATTATATTAATAGTAATAAATATGAGGAAAAAAACTTTTTTTTACTAAGAATTTGGTTATTGATCCATTTTGAGTTTGTACTTTGTAATATTGGAAGTATTGTGCAAAGATTCATAACAATTAATTAATAATAGATAATTTTATTTCTATGTTCCCCTTTTTTATTAACCGAACCCTTTCTTTACAAAAGAGATAAAACAAAACACCGACGAATAAGAAACAAAATTCATTAAGAATCAATATATATATATATTTGTATGGAATATATACATCAATCTTCATGGATCATACCCTTTATTCCATTTTTAGTTCCTATGTTAATAGGAATGGGACTTCTAGTTTTTCCGACGGCAACAAAAAATCTTCGTCGTATGTGGGCTTTTCCTAGTATTTTTTTGTTAACTATAGTTATGATTTTTTCGGTTGATCTATCTATTCATCAAATCAATAAGAGTTCTATCTATCAATATATATGGTCTTGGACCATAAATAATGATCTTTCTTTAGAGTTTGGGTACTTGATCGATTCACTTACTTCTATTATGTCAATATTAATTACTACTGTTGGCATTCTTGTTCTTATTTATAGTGATAATTATATGTTTCATGATCAAGGATATTTGAGATTTTTTGCTTATATGACTTTTTTTAATATTTCAATGTTAGGTTTAGTTACTAGCTCGAATTTGATACAAATTTATGTTTTTTGGGAATTAGTTGGAATGTGTTCTTATTTATTAATTGGTTTTTGGTTCACACGTCCTATTGCAGCAAATGCTTGTCAAAAAGCATTCGTAACTAATCGTGTAGGGGATTTTGGTTTATTATTGGGAATTTTAGGTCTTTATTGGATAACGGGTAGTTTGGAATTTCGGGATTTGTTTCAAATAGTCAATAACTTGATTTATAAAAATGAGGTTAATATTTTTTTTGTTACTTTGTGTGCCCTCTTTCTATTTTGTGGATCAGTCGCTAAATCTGCTCAATTCCCCCTTCATGTATGGTTACCCGATGCTATGGAAGGGCCTACTCCCATTTCCGCTCTTATACATGCTGCTACTATGGTAGCGGCGGGAATTTTTCTCGTAGCTCGACTTCTTCCTCTTTTCATAGTTCTTCCTTCCATAATGAATGGAATAGCTTTGATAGGTATAATAACAGTAGTCTTAGGAGCTACTTTAGCTATTGCTCAAAAAGATATTAAAAAGGATTTGGCCTATTCCACAATGTCTCAATTGGGTTATATGATGTTAGCTCTAGGTATGGGATCCTATCGAGCCGCTTTATTTCATTTAATTACTCATGCTTATTCAAAAGCATTGTTATTTTTAGGATCTGGATCCATTATTCATTCGATGGAAACTATTGTTGGATATTCTCCAGCTAAGAGTCAAAATATGGTTCTTATGGGTGGTTTAACAAAACATGTGCCAATTACAAAAACTGCTTTTTTAATGGGTACACTTTCTCTTTGTGGTATTCCACCTTTTGCCTGTTTTTGGTCCAAGGATGAGATTCTTAATGATAGTTGGTTGTATTCACCAATTTTTGCAATAATAGCTTGTTCCACAGCAGGATTAACTGCATTTTATATGTTTCGGATATATTTACTTGTTTTTGAAGGATATTTAAACATTCATTTTTTAAGTTTCAATGGAAAAAAAAATAGTTCATTCTATTCAATATCTTTATGGGGTAAAGAAAGAAAAAAAAAATTAAAAAAAAAAATGGATTTATTAGCTTTATTAAGAATGAAAAATAATGAAATGACTTCTTTTTTTCTGAAGAAGACATATCCACATCGAATTAATCGTAATGTCAAAAGCATAACACGTTTTTTTTTTGATAGTACCCACTTTTTTGGTACTAAAAAAACTGTTTGTTTATATCCTCATGAATCGGACAATACTATGCAATTTTCTATGCTTGTTTTAGTACTGTTTACTTTATTCGTTGGGGCCATAGGAATTTCTTTTAGTCCAAAAGGAATAGATTCGGATATATTATCCAAATTGTTAATTCCATTTATAGATCTTTTACATTCAAATTCAAAAAATTTTGTGGATTGGTATGAATTTTTGACAAACGCAACTTTTTCTGTGATTCTAACCTTTTTCGGAATATTTATAGCGTCTTTTTTTTATAAACCAGTTTTTTCGGATTTGCAAAATTTGAATTTATTGAATTTTTTTGAAAAAAGTGTTTCTCAACAAATTGTTTCCGATAATATAATAAATGTCATATATGATTGGTCATATAATCGTGGGTATATAGATACTTTGTATAAAATATCTTTAATTGAGAGTGTAAGAAAATTAGGTAAATTTAATTATTTTTTTGATAGACAAGTAATTGATGGAATTCCAAATGGAATTGGTGTCACAAGTTTTTTTATAGGAGAGACTATAAAATATATGGGGGGTGGACGAATTTCTTCGTATATCTTATTTTTTATATTTTTTATATTAATCTTCCTAGTAATTTGGTATTTTTTAAATGTTTACTAATCTTATTAACATTGAACTTGGTAAAAAAAAAGGGTTTAATAACTGAAAAATAAGATTTTTAAAGAATATTTTTTGAATACTAAAATTACGTATTGAATTTGTATTCTTGTATCCATAATTCAAAAACTTTTTGCAATTATTGCCGAAGAACTGAAATAAAACATACGGTAGAGCTATGACAGTTATTGTATGAGGTCTACCCAATGCTAGATGTAAAGGTACATAATAGATCGATATGAACATCATGAGCTGTCCCGTAATAAACCCAGTTGTTGCTGATACTTTCTTTTCGGTCCCTTCTTCCATAACCCCTTCTCGAAGAAGGAAAAGATAAGAGGGCCCTATGGAGAATGTGGTCAGAAATCCATAATAGAGTCCAACCACAACGATCGAATTAATTATCTTCATGCATAAGGATACTAGATTATCCAGTATAAAAGATTGAAAAATCATCGCAAACCTCTCTTTTTCTTTTCTATTGCAATTTTTGGATTATTATATAATGATTTTTCAACTTTCCATATATATAGAAATAGAAAGAGATAGACTAGAAACGACATCTCTTATCTCAATGACACCAAAGATAGGGATATTAAATGA